ATCGTTGGCGAGGAACATTATGAAACTGCGCAAAGAGTTAAGCAAACTTCACAACGTTACAAAGAACTTCAGGACATTATAGCTATTCTTGGGTTGGATGAATTATCCGAGGAGGATCGTTTAACTGTAGCAAGAGCACGAAAAATTGAGCGTTTCTTATCACAACCCTTCTTCGTGGCAGAAGTATTTACTGGTTCTCCAGGAAAATATGTTGGTCTTGCAGAAACAATTAGGGGGTTTCAACTGATCCTTTCCGGAGAATTAGATGGTCTGCCCGAGCAGGCTTTTTATTTGGTGGGTAACATCGATGAAGCTACCGCGAAAGCTATGAACTTAGAAGTGGAGAGCAATTTGAAGAAATGACCTTAAATCTTTGTGTACTGACTCCTAATCGAATTATTTGGGATTCAGAAGTGAAAGAAATCATTTTATCTACAAATAGTGGCCAAATTGGTGTATTACCAAACCACGCCCCTATTGCCACGGCTGTAGATATAGGTCTTTTGAGAATACGCCTCAACGACCAATGGTTAACGGTGGCTCTGATGGGTGGTTTTGCTAGAATAGGGAATAATGAGATCACCATTTTAGGAAATGATGCGGAGATGAGTACTGACATTGATCCGCAAGAAGCTCAACAAGCTCTTAAAATAGCTGAAGCTAACTTGAGTAGAGCTGAGGGTAAGAGACAAGTGATTGAAGCGAATCTAGCTCTCAGACGAGCTAGGACACGAGTAGAGGCTGTCAATGTTATTTCCTACTAGTCAATACATCAAAATAATCAAAAGAAGTTTTTTAGAAGTTCTTTATTATACACCACATTTAGATTCTGCCAATTGAAGACAATCAAGTCTAATCTGATACAACGAAAAAAAGAGGATGGGTAGAAAAACTTATTAGATACCGGAGTCAATGCAATGGTATCTAATAAGTTCTACCTACTATTGGATTTGAACCAATGACTCCTGCCGTATGAAAGCAATACTCTAACCACTGAGTTAAGTAGGTAATTTATCACCACAAAAGAAGACCCATCACCTCGGGGATTATAGATAGAATATTATTTCTAAGCAATACCAATCTGTTAACAGTAAACGGATCAAAGAGTTATCATGTGGGATTAGGGAATATCCATCTTGACAAGAAATTATCTATATGTTAAGATATCTATGACAAGGGCTATAGCTCAGTTAGGTAGAGCACCTCGTTTACACGTGCGCCAATGCTTTTCAAGGGAGCTTATTATGCAATGAACATGGTTGATCTTATTGAAAAATCAATGTCTTACTCCATAGATTCGAGAGAACAATAGCCTGACAAATATTTGGTTCGGTCCGATTTTGGTGCGAATTTAGGTGCCAAATCAAATAGAACCCGTCATTGATTTGATAGTTGATAAGGTAAATACCCAGCCCATTCAATGCTAGGCATAATGAGTATAAGGGCTTCAAAAAAACCTCCTTTCATCCTATGAACTTTAAGGTGTATGAAGTCTCATATTCGACTCTTGCAGCGGAACGATAGAGACTCCATTTAACTTAGGTTGATCTAAGCCGAAGGCAGACCTAAGTCAAGGTAACCCTTCTTTGAAACACTTTGGTATTGCTACTAGATCTGAATACAAATAATGAATCAGAGCACATGGAGCCAGCTTATTATCTTCCTGTAAAGAAAAAATATGGTAGACTAACTGATCTTTACATCAGTTGATGAAAGAGCCCAATGCAACAAACAAAATGCATGTTGGGTCTTTGAAACAGTTCGAATCATTTCGATAATAATCAGTTTGATCTGTTTTACCGAGAAGGTCTACGGTTCGAGTCCGTATAGCCCTAATACATTCTATTTGTCTATTTTTGTATAGACATTCCATTTTTGTTTAGTATAGTTTTCATTTCCTCATTAGTACTTGTTTATAGACTGGACAGACCATTGGTTGTTTCATAGAAATGAAATGAAAGCATTACCACATATTCATGTAAATACATAGGTACCTGAAAATAAAAACAATAATTCATTCCAATGGATCTAATCAGATCAGTATGTGTCAAATCTAGGACAAAAAAAAGAAAGAAAATATAATCGTTCGATGCATTAGATTGTGTTTACGTATTCGTATTTGTATAAAATCAATAGAAACAACGACAATCCTTTACCTGGATTTTAATGAAAAGAATACTTCGAATATGTTAGAAATCCCTAGACATTTTTTACCCCCCAAAAATTATCGGTTTTGATAATAACTATGTTATGTTTGATATTATTTTTTGATAATATTTCATTATCTTATTTCATTTTATTATTTAGAATTTGATTATTTAATATTTTTTATATCTTATATCTATTTTTTTATAGAGAATAGAGAAAGCGAGACAAAGTGAGAGAGTTTTGTTTGTGTAAGAACGCCTTATTTCTACACCATATCTAAATAGAATCGAAATCAAAAACGGAATCCCGATTCCGTTGGATGAATCTCTAAACAAGACGTGCCGCGCAGCAA